CGGGTACTCAATTAACATTAAGAACTTTTCATACCGGAGGAGTATTCACGGGGGGTACTGCAGAACATGTGCGAGCCCCATCTAATGGAAAAATAAAATTCAATGAGGATTTGGTTCATCCGACACGTACACGTCATGGGCATCCCGCTTTTCTATGTTCTATAGACTTGTATGTAACTATTGAGAGTGAAGATATTCTACATAATGTGAATATTCCACCCAAAAGTTTGCTTTTAGTTCAAAACGATCAATATGTAGAATCAGAACAAGTAATTGCTGAGATTCGCGCAGGAATATCCACTTTGAATTTTAAAGAGACGGTTCGAAAACATATTTATTCTGATTCAGACGGAGAAATGCACTGGAGTACCGATGTCTATCATGCACCCGAATTTACATATGGTAATGTTCATCTATTACCAAAAACAAGTCATTTATGGATATTATTAGGAAGGCCATGTAGGTCCAGTCTAGTCTACCTTTCGATCCACAAGGATCAGGATCAAATAAATGCGCATTCTCTTTCTGGCAAGCGAAGATATACTTCTAACCTCTCAGTAACCAATGATCAGGCGAGGCAGAAATTGTTTAGTTCGGATTTTTATGGTCAAAAAGAAGATAGGATTCCTGATTATTCAGACCTTAATCGAATCATATGTACTGGTCAGTATAATCTCGTATATTCGCCTATTCTCCACGAGAATTCTGATTTATTGTCAAAAAGGCGAAGAAATAAATTCATCATTCCACTACACTTGATTCAAGAACTCGAGAATGAACTAATGCCCTGTTCAGGTATCTCGATTGAAATCCCCGTAAATGGTATTTTCAGTCGAAATAGTATTCTTGCTTATTTCGATGATCCTCGATACAGAAGAAAGAGTTCGGGTATTATTAAATATGGGACTATAGAAACGCATTCAGTCATCAAAAAAGAGAATTTGATTGAGTATCGAGGAGTTAAGGAATTTAGGCCAAAATACCAAATGGAAGTAGATCGATTTTTTTTCATTCCTGAAGAAGTGCATATCTTGCCCGGATCTTCTTCCATAATGGTACAGAACAATAGTATTGTCGGGGTCGATACACAAATCACCTTAAATCTAAGAAGCCGAGTCGGTGGGTTGGTCCGGGTGGAGAGAAAAAAAAAACGAATTGAACTGAAAATCTTTTCTGGAGATATCCATTTTCCTGGAGAAACAGATAAGATATCCAGACATACCGGCGTTTTGATACCACCAGGAACAGGAAAAAGAAATTCCAAGGAATACAAAAAAGTTAAAAATTGGATCTATGTCCAACGAATTACACCTAGTAAGAAAAGGTTTTTTGTTTTAGTTCGACCTGTCGTCACATATGAAATAACGGACGGTATAAATTTAGCAACCCTTTTTCCACCGGATCCATTGCAGGAAAGGGATAATGTGCAACTTCGAATTGTCAATTATATCCTTTATGGAAATGGCAAACCGATTCGAGGAATTTCTGACACAAGTATTCAATTAGTTCGGACTTGTTTAGTATTGAATTGGAACCAAGACAAAAAAAGTTCGTCTTGCGAAGAAGCCCGTGCTTCTTTTGTTGAAATAAGGACAAATGGTTTGATTCGACATTTCCTAAGAATCAACTTAGTGAAATCCCCTATTTCGTATATCGGAAAAAGGAATGATCCGTCGGGGTCAGGATTGCTCTCTGATAATGGATCAGATTGTGCCAATGCCAATATCAACCCCTTTTCTGCCATTTATTCCTATTCCAAGGCAAAAATTCAACAATCTCTTAACCAACCTCAAGGAACTATTCATACGTTGTTGAATCGAAATAAGGAATGTCAGTCGTTGATAATTTTGTCAGCAGCCAATTGTTCTCGAATGGGGCCATTCAAGGATGTAAAATATCACAGTGTGATAAAAGAATCAATTAAAAAAGATCCCCTAATTCCAATTAGGAATTCATTGGGCCCTTTAGGAACATGCCTTCCAATTGAAAATTTTGATTCATCTTACCATTTAATAACTCATAATCAGATCTTAGTAACTAAATATTTGCAACTTGACAATTTAAAACAGACTTTTCAAGTGATTAAATTTAAATATTATTTAATGGATGAAAATGAAAAAATTTTTAATCCCGATCCATGCCGTAACATTATTTTAAATCCATTCAATTTGAATTGGTCTTTTTTCCATCACAATTATTGTGCAGAGACATCGAAAATAATTAATCTTGGACAGTTTATTTGTGAAAATGTATGTATAGCCAAAAAAAGACCGCCCCTCAAATCGGGTCAAGTTATACTTGTTCAAGTTGACTCGATAGTGATACGATCAGCTAAGCCTTATTTGGCCACCCCCGGAGCAACTGTTCATGGCCATTATGGGGAAACCCTTTATGAAGGAGATACATTAGTTACATTTATATATGAAAAATCGAGATCTGGTGATATAACACAGGGTCTTCCAAAAGTAGAACAGGTGTTAGAAGTGCGTTCGATTGATTC